TCGCCCATTACGATACATAAAAAATAATAGATTTGAAAGGACTGCAAGAAAAGAAATGTCACAATATTTTTTTTATACATGCCGAAGTGATGGAAAAGAAAGAATCTCTTTTACGTATCCGCCTAGCTTGTCAACTTTTGGAGAAATGATACAAAGAAGGATGTCCCTGCCCACACTAGAAAAACTCTCTTCGGATGAACTGTACAATCATTGGGTTTATACTAACCAACACAAAAATAACAACTTAAACAACGAGTTTTTAAATAGAATTGAGGCTCTAGATACGGGATTTTTTTCTCTAGATATACTCGAAAAAAGTACTAGATTGTGTAATGATAAGACTAGAAAATATTACTTGCCTAAAATGTATGATCCCATTTTGAATGGGTTATATCGGGGAACAATCAAAAAAAAAATTTCACCTTCAATCATAAATAAAATTTCGTTAGAAAATTTCATAGAGACAATGGAAATTAATAAGATTCATAGTCTCCTTCTTCCTGATACTGATTACCAAGAGGTTGAACAGAAAATAGACCGATTTGATAAAAAAACTTTTTCAACGGAAAATCGTCATTTATTTACTTTAATCAGTAAATTTGATAGAGAATCGGGATCGAGTTTAAATTGTAAGGGCCTCTCTTTATTTTCAGAAAAAGAACAAGGAAGGATTGGTTCAGAAAAAAGAGCCAAATTTTACAAATTTTTATTGAATACAATTCTAACTAGCCCTAATGGTCAAAAAACAAAACAAAAATTTGTAATAAAAGAAATCAGTAAAAAAGTCCCTAGATGGTCATACAAACTTATTACCGAATTGGAATTCCTGTCGGGCGCAGCTCATGAAGGCCTACCGTTGGATTATCATATACGTTCAAGAAAAAGGGATCATGTAATAATTTATAGGCCTACTAAACGTAGTCGCAAAGCAAGTGTCAAAAACTGGGTGTCTATTAGAGACTATTCGGAAGAATCAGATTTTCGTCGAGAATTCATCAAAGGTTCTATGCGTGTTCAAAGGCGTAAAACTTTTATTTCGAAATTGTTTCAAGCAAATGCGCATTCCCCCCTTTTTTTGGACAGAATAAAAAAATCCCCCCTTTTTTCTTTTAATATCCCTGAACAGATGAAATTTTTTTTTAGAAATTGGATGGGTAAAGGATCAGAATTTAAAGATTATACAGAGGAACAAAAAAAAAGACAAAAGGAAGAAGAAGAGAACAAAATAAAGGAAAAAACGTGGATAAAAATCGCGGAAGCCTGGGATTTTGTTCCATATCCACAAGCAACAAGAAGTTTAATTTTAATAATTCAATCTATTTTTAGAAAATATATTTTATTACCTTCATTGATAATAGTTAAAAATATTGGGCGTATTTTATTATCTCAACCCCCTGAGTGGGCTGAGGACTTCGATGAGTGGAATAGAGAAAAGCATATTATATGTACCTATAACGGTGTTCAAGTATCAGAACTCGAACTTCCCAGAAATTGGTTTAAAGATGGTATTCAGATAAAAATAGTATTTCCTTTTTATTTGAAACCTTGGCATAGATACAAATTGAGGCCCTATTTTTCTTCTTATAAAAATCTAAAGAAAGAACAACAAAAGTTTTCTTTTTTAACGGCTTGGGGAACGCAAACGACCCTTCCCTTTGGTTCTGTCCCCCCCAAAACTTCCTTTTTTAAGCCTATTTTTAAAGAACTTAAAAAAAAAATTCGAAAAACGAAAAATAATCATTTTCAAGTTCTAAGCGTTTTAAAAGAAAGAACAAAAAATTTTCTACAAGATTCAAAAGAACCAAAAGGGGTGGTTATCAAAAACGTTTTATTTATGTTTATAAACAAAATAAAAAAAGAACTCTTAAAAGTACATCCAACTCGATTATTTATATTGAGAAAGGTGTATGAATCCGGCGAAACTAAACAAAAAAAAGATTCTATAATAAGGAATCAGATAATTCACGACTCGTTTAGAAAAATTAAATCTACAGATAATACAAATTATTCACTGATAGAAAAAAAAATTAAAAATCTGGCTGATAGAACAAGCACAATCAGAAAGAAAACAAAGAGTCTTACAAAAGAAAAAAACAGCAACGCCAAGAAAAGAAGTAATCCTAACAAAACAAGTTATAGTTATAATGGAAAAGAAAAATCACCAAAAATTTTTTGTAAAATATTAAAAAAAAAAAAAAGAAGAAATCGATTAATCTATAAATTCTATTTGTTTATAAAAATTTTCATTAAAAGAATATACATCGATATCTTTCTATGTATCATTCATATTGCCAGAATTCCTACACAACTAGTTCTTGAATCAAGAAATTTTTGTTTTGATAAATACATTTACAATAATAAAACAAACCAAGAAATAAAAAATAAAAAAAACAAAAAAGAAATTAACTTTATTTCGACTCTAAAAAGTGAACTTTACAATATTAAGAATAGTAAGAGGAATTCACATCTTTTTTTTGACTTATCCTCTTTATCACAAGCATATGTATTTTACAAATTATCACAAACCCAAGTTATTAATTTGTATAAGTTAAGATCTATTTTTGAGTATCATGTAACTCCCGTTTTTCTTAAGACTGCAATAAAAAATTATTTTGTAACACAAGGAATATTTCATTCCGAATTAAGACATACAAAACTTTCAAGTTCTGAAACGAATCAATGGAAAAACTGGTTAAGAGGTCATTATCAATACAATTTATCTCAGATTAGATGGTTTGAATTAATACCACAAAAATGGCGAACTACAATAAATGAAGGTGGTATTACCCAAAATAAAGATTTAACAAAATGGAATTCGTATGAAAAAGATCGATTACTTTATCACAAAAAACAAAAGGATTTTAAAGTATATCCATTACCAAACCAAAAATATAATTTTCCAAAATACTATATATATAATCTTTTATCATATAAATCTATTAATTCTGAAATTAAGAAGTCCTCATATATTATTTATGGATCACCATCAGAATTAAATAACAACCAAAAAATTACTTTTAATTACAACAATTATAAACAAAATTTATTTGAAAGCCTGGAGGAAATTCCTATCAATCATTATCTAGAAAAGGTCGATATTATGTATATGCAAAAAAATCCAGATAGAAAATATTTTGATTGGACAATTCTCAATTTTTTTCTAAGACAAAAAATAGATATTGAGGCCTGGACCAAAATGGATTATAGCAGTAATATAAATACTAAGCTTGGAAGTAAGAATTACCAAAAAATTGATAAAATGGATAAAAACAATATTTTTTATCTGATGATTCATCAAAATTTAGAAATAAATCCAATCAATGACAAGAAACTATTTTTTGATTGGATGGAAATGAATGAAGAAATCCTAAACTCAATATCGACAAATCTGAAACTTCCGTTCTTCCCAGAATTTGTGCCACTTTATAATGTATACAAAATAAAACCATGGATTATACCAAGCAAATTACTTCTTTTAAATTTAAATAAAAAGAAAAACATCAATGAAAAGAAAAAATTCCATTTTTTTAGACCATCGAATGAAAAAAAATATTCTGAATTAATGAATCGAAATCAAGAAGAAAAAGAACCCGCGGGCCGAAGAGGCCTTGGATCATATTCACAAAACCAAGATAAAATGAAAAAACAATATAAGATCCGAAATAAGATGAGACCAGAAATAATTTTCTTACGGAAACACTATTTGCTTTTTCAATGGATAATAGACGATGGTTTAATTCCGAATTTAACTGAAAGAATGATCAATAATATCAAGATATATTGTTACTTGCTTGGACTGATAAATCCAAGAGATACTACTATATCGTCTATTCAAAGGAAAGAAATAAATCTGGATATAATGGTGATTCGAAAAAAATTGACTCCTATAGAATTGAATAAAAAGGGGATATTTTTTATCGATCCCATTCGTTTATCTGTAAAAAACGACGGATACTTTATTATATATCAAACCGTAAGTATATCGTTGGTTCATAAAAGTAAGTACCGAACTCCTCAAAGATATCGAGAACAAAGATATATCAATAAAAATAAATTGGATGAATCTATCCCAAGATATCAAATAATAATTCGAAAGAGAGACAAAAAACATTATGATTTTATCGTTCCTGAAAAGATTTTATCATCTAGACGTCGTAGAGAATTGAGAATTCTAATTTCTTTCAACTCAAATAATATAAATAGTGTGGCTAAAAATCGAGTATTTTGTAACAAAAAGAACATAAAAAACAGGAATCCTTTTTTGGATCAAAAAAAGCATCTTGATAGAGATAAAAATGAATTAATTAAATTAAAGTTATTTCTTTGGCCTAATTATCGATTAGAAGACTTAGCTTGTATGAATAGATATTGGTTTAATACCAATAATGGAAGCCGTTTTAGTTTGTTAAGAATATATCCACAATTAAAAATTGGTTGATGGTACATTTTTCCTATATATTCTGTACCATATAGAAAAGCAAACAGATGCACATATGCCCTGTCTTACGTCCCAGTCTAATATTAGATCTTTTTTATTTAATACTAAGTCAATGACGTATCAATTTGTTTGGATAAAATCTATAAAATAAACGAATATATGGAATATTCCGAATTTTCGGTCTAAATTATTTGACGTTGTAAGTGTAAAAACGTACCATCTACTTTTTTATCCCTGTCCAACTAAAATTAAAATTCTTGTGTATACTAATTACTACATTAAAATGACTAATATTATTATTACTGATCAAATAAAATATTTTATATGTAAATTAAAGGGTAGAAGGAGCTTTTTTATGATAAAAAATCCATTCAGTGCAATTATTTTGAAAGAGGAAAACGAAGACAACAAGGGGTCTGTTGAATTTCAAGTAGTGAGTTTCACCAATAGGATACGGAGACTTACTTCACATTTGGAATTGCACAAAAAAGACTATTTATCTCAGAGAGGTCTACGTAAAATTCTAGGAAAACGTCAACGGCTGCTCGCCTATTTGTCAAAAAAAAATAGAGTACGTTATAAAGAATTAATCGGACAGTTGGAGATTCGAGAAACAAAAAATCATTAATTTGAAGAGTCGTTTTGAATTTTCGCTTAAATTTTGATGAACCTCTTTTCGCTTTCAGCAATTCATGGAATAATGAATCGGGAAAAACTTATGACTGCACCAGCTACACGAAATGACCTTATGATAGTCAATATGGGCCCTCAGCACCCATCAATGCACGGTGTTCTTCGACTCATTGTTACTCTAGATGGTGAAGATGTTATTGACTGTGAACCGATATTGGGTTATTTACATAGAGGAATGGAAAAAATTGCGGAAAACCGAACAATTATACAATATTTACCGTATGTAACACGTTGGGATTATTTAGCTACTATGTTCACTGAAGCAATAACTGTAAATGCACCAGAGCAGTTAGGCAATATTCAAGTGCCTAAAAGGGCCAGCTATATCAGAGTCATTATGTTAGAGTTAAGTCGTATAGCTTCGCATTTGTTATGGCTTGGCCCTTTTATGGCAGATATTGGCGCACAGACCCCCTTCTTCTATATTTTTAGAGAAAGAGAATTGATATATGACCTATTCGAAGCTGCTACCGGTATGCGAATGATGCATAATTATTTTCGTATTGGAGGAGTCGTTGCTGATTTACCTTATGGCTGGGTAGATAAATGTTTGGATTTTTGTGATTATTTTTTAACAAGAGTTACTGAATATCAAAGGCTTATTACACGGAATCCTATTTTTTTAGAGCGAGTTGAGGGAGTAGGCATTATTGGCGGAGAAGAAGCAATTAATTGGGGTTTATCGGGACCAATGCTACGAGCTTCCGGAATACAATGGGATCTTCGAAAGGTTGATCATTATGAGTCTTACGATGAATTTGATTGGGGAGTTCAATGGCAAAAGGAAGGGGATTCATTAGCTCGTTATTTAGTACGAATCGGTGAAATGACAGAATCAATAAAAATTATTCAACAGGCTTTAGAAGGAATTCCGGGGGGGCCCTATGAGAATTTAGAAATCCGGCGCTTTGATAAAGTATGGGATCCCGAATGGAATGATTTTGACTATCGATTTATCAGTAAAAAACCTTCTCCTACTTTTGAATTGTCAAAACAAGAACTTTATGTGAGAGTCGAAGCCCCAAAAGGAGAATTAGGAATTTTTCTGATAGGAGATAAGGGTGTTTTTCCTTGGAGATGGAAAATCCGACCACCGGGTTTTATCAATTTGCAAATCCTCCCTCAATTAGTTAAAAGAATGAAATTGGCTGATATTATGACAATACTAGGTAGCATAGATATCATTATGGGAGAAGTTGATCGTTAAAATGATAATAGATACAACAGAAGTACAAGCTATCAATTCTTTTTTTAGATTGGAATCCTTAAAAGAGGTATATGAGATCATATGGATGCTTGTCCCTATTTTTACTCCTGTATTAGGAATCACAATAGGTGTACTAGTAATTGTTTGGTTAGAAAGAGAAATATCTGCGGGGATACAACAACGTATTGGCCCTGAATACGCCGGGCCTTTGGGAATTCTTCAAGCTTTAGCAGATGGTACAAAATTACTTTTCAAAGAGAATCTTCTTCCATCAAGAGGAGATACTCGTTTATTCAGTATCGGACCATCCATAGCAGTCACATCAATTCTACTAAGTTCTTTAGTAATTCCTTTTGGATATCGCCTTGTTCTAGCCGATTTAAGTATTGGTGTTTTTTTATGGATTGCAATTTCAAGTATTGCTCCCGTGGGCCTTCTTATGTCAGGTTATGGATCAAATAATAAATATTCCTTTTTAGGTGGTTTACGGGCTGCTGCTCAATCAATTAGTTATGAAATACCATTAACTCTATGTGTGTTATCAATATCTCTACGTGTGATTCGTTAAGACATAAAATTTCCTCTATGTCTTTTCTTTCTAGGAAGGAAATTTCATGAGTTGAATATACCTTTTTATTTTTTATTCATCATTCGGGTTGATGAACTAAACCAGATAGTTATATGAGTGAAAAAAACAGTTTCTTACTTTGCAGTAAAAAGATTCAGTCTCATTTCCTATGTACAAGTGTTAAGTGAAAGTAAACATAAGCATTATATACTATACTATTTACCCCAAGATTTAGTGATTAGTCATCATGACTTGAAGCGGGTTCAAAAGGAGCAACTATCTAGGGATTTTACTAGCTATTAACAGACATGTATTACCCTAATGAGCGGGGGGGTCCTTTTGACCAAAAAGGGTGGATGGTTAGGAACACCAAGGTACACAAAGGATTCGTAATAGAGATTATGTAAGTTATTCAACAGGATTTTTCTGTTCATACTGCATAGCATAAAAGGGATTCTAATTGGGGCTTTATGTTGGTAGAAATGATGAAGGAGTACTCCCCACGATTCCGATCCAGAGTATTTTCCTATCCACCGATTAAGTAAATAACTATCAAGAACGAAGTAATCCTTTACTTAAAGTACCTTTTTATGA